AGGGAAATATGGAATGAATAGATCGTAAATTTTGAAACTTTGGTATTTCCTTTTCTTCCGGACAAGAAAGTTGTCCTAGCGAGAATGGGATTTCTAGAACGATTGCAAACCCCTCAGATAGAATCTGAGAATAAAACTCCGAATAAAAATGATTGCTGTGATCCAACAATCGATATTGGTTAGGATGATTAACTGAATTAATCCAAAAATTCTGCTGATACATTCGAATAATTAAACGTTTCACAAGTAGTGAACTAAATTTCTTGTTATTACAACCAAAAATTTCCGCAGGTTCGGAACCTTTTAATACATAATCATGGGCAAATGCATAAATATATTCCTGAAAGAGAAGTGGGTAAACGAAGTATTGTTGACGAGATTTCTGTTTTTCTGAATACCCTTTGAATTTTGCCATTTGAATTTCTAGAGAAAAAAAGCATTTCTCGATTTATCAAATGATGATACATAGTGCAATATGGTCATAACAGGGTGTTACATTTTTTAAAACAAACCCTGAAAGGGAGTCTAATTCATAGATCTTTTTCTGCTCCTTTTCTATCTAATTAGTTTATGTTTGTTCTAATTAGAAAATTAGAAAAAAAAAAAGAACAAATCTTTTATTTTTGCAGGCCAATCGCTCTTTTGACTTTGGAAGACAGTCTCTTTATCAATATACTGCTTCTTTTACACATTCAATTCATAACATTCCTTTTCAATCCATAATCAAGAATAATTAGGATTCCTAAAAAAAATATAAATAAAAGGGTCTACCGATAGGAAAACCCAACCTTTCTCCGCATCGGGCACTAATCCATTTTTAACGTCTAATTAGATCGGGAAATCATTTCAATTAAGAAGTTAAGCTCGTTGCTTTTTATTTTACCAGAATTAGAGCCAGGCTCTATCCATTTATTCACCAGACCCAGAAAATCGGAATTTTTTTATTCAAAAAAAAAAAAAAAAGAAATTGATTTTATTACGACATGCTATTTTTTCCATTCATTACCTTTGAGGATCAGTCGGGGTCTTCTAGACTCTACCAAGAGTCTGGACGAATTTGTTGCTTCATCCAAATGTGTAAAAGATCATAGTCGCACTTAAAAGCCGAGTACTCTACCATTGAGTTAGCAACCCAGATAAAATAGGATCTTAGATACGATCGAAATCCAAAAATCGATAGAATTACACCGGACGCCCCTAGCAAAACATTGAATTAGAAGACATCAAAAGAAAGATTTTATCACCCATTAAAAACACTCAAATACCAAAATAAACAGATCGGTTAAATTTTACTAAGGTTAAAAAAAGGAGCGGCCCCAGTCATAATAGCAAAATTGTAATTTTTTTAGCATTTAAATAAAAAAATCTTATATGAATAAAAAAATCTTATATGAAAGTACATGCAAGGAGGGGGGCAACCCTATCATTTGACCAAAGTGTAGACAGAAATACCTAATATGGAGTGACGATAAAGAGACCTATCTAGCTACAAATTCTATTTGTTCAATAGACGTTTGTCAATAGAAATACAATGGTAAGAAAACCAATTAGATACAAACAAGGAAATTAAATAAGGGCTTTTGTTGGATTGGCACCACATAAATGCAGCAAAAAAATAGGACTAAAAAAGAAGCAAATTGTGTCTAAATAATTAAGGGATATTAATGACCCTCCATTGCTTTTTTATTCATTTAGTTCTTCAATTAACTCAAAGATCTTTCTTTATCTTTAAAGAATTCTGCTTTCCTTAAAATATCATAAACAGTTCTTGTAGGTTGAGCACCTTTTTCAAGGAAATAGAGAATAGCCGGAACATTTAAACAAGTTTGATTCTTTATCGGATCATAAAATCCAACTTTTTGAAGATCTCTTCCTTCTCTTCGAGATCGAACATCAATTGCAACGATTCGATAGATAGCTTATTGGGATAGATGTAGATAAACAATGCCCCCCCTAGAAACGTATAGGAGGTTTTCTCCTCATACGGCTCGAGAAAATGATTCGAATTTCTGTCTATAATACAAGTAGATAGAAATTAGACTATGACTTGCATTAATTTCCTTAATAGAAGAAAAAACAAATTTCATTTATACTCATAACTCAAGTTGGCTAATTTTGACTGATGGAATTCAAAAGAGAAATCCTTCCAAAATTTTTGAGTCGTCTCTAAACTCTTTTCTTTATCTCATCTCAAACAAATTGACTTTTATTCCTTATTCTGATCTAATTCTATTGTTGAGATGGTTGAAAATCATGTTTACTTGTTCCGGAATCCTTTATCTTTGATTTGTGAAATCCTTGGGTTTAGACATTACTTCGGGAATTCCTATTCTTTTTTCTTTCAAAAGAGTAGCAACATACCCTTTCTTTTTTTTTTTCTTATTTCCTTCAATAAAGCATTTTCCTTTTCTAGAGAAATCGAATATGAACGATTGATTCTGATAGACTTTTAATCAAAAAAAAGTTTTCCAATCTTCCAAAATTAGACTTTTTCTTATTTTAACCTTTCAATTTCTATATTAAGGATAGACTGACAAAGTTTCTATATTAAGGATAGACTGACAAAGTTGACCTAATTTATTAGTTTTCACTAACCCTAGATTCTTTCCCTTGATAAACAAAAATTCTGTCTTCTCGAGCTCCATCGTGTACTATTTAATTACAAACAACCCAGCGCAAATTCGGTTCGGGACAAATAGAACAGACTATGTCGAGCCAAGATCATTTTCATTACTAGGGAAAATGGTGGATAGCAAAATCCACAATCGATCATCTCCTTCAAGTCGCACGTTGCTTTCTACCACATCGTTTTAAACGAAGTTTTACCATAACATTCCTCTAATTTCATTGTAAAGTGGTATCGAGAATTAATCCAATATGGATGGAATCATGAATAGTCATTGGTTTTGTATACTAATTCAAACTTGCTATCTATGGGAAATATGGATAAAAGAAATAAGTATTTAGCGGGTAAGACTCTGCAAAGATCTAATTTATTAAAACCCATATTCTATCATATGAATGAAACATAGTTTGAAAAGAGGAATAAAATAGTTTGCTTAAGACTTATTTATTATTAATTTCCATCCTCAACAGAGAAATCGAGATGAGCAATCCTGAAATGAGAAGAATCAACTGTTCTCCAACAAATAAACTATGCCAATGAAAAGATTAGCATTTTTTTGTTACTTATAAACTTTTCATAGTTCTTCGACTGGAATAACAGAAGTAACAAAAGAAAGAAAAAATGAAGTAAAAAAAATTAGTGTAAAGTCAAATTAAGGTCTTTGCTTTTATTTATAGCATTCTTTCTTTTAGGTAACAGAAAGAACCAAAAATTTGAAAAAAGTATGATTTTTTTTTGAATCCATTCTATTCTATCCAACGAACAGTTCTTACCTTATCCTTACCGGAATGGATCATCTGGATATTTAAAGAATCACAGATCGAGATCGTTTTCGCTTAACCAAAGAAGAGCCTCTCTTTTTTACTAATAAAACAACAAAACAAAAATCTATCCGTATCATAAAGAGATAAGTCTGATTTTTTATACAGTGTTTTCCCTCATAAATTTTTGTTTTCAATCAATTCCAAAGTCGAGTAGACAGAATATATGAATTTATCTCTAATCCTCACATTCCATTGATTTAGAAATGGATATTTGCAAATCAGATAATGGCTAAAATAGAAAAATGTAGTCTCTATCCGTAGAATGGAAATCCCCTTTTCTTCACATTAGGTGTCAAATGTATCCTGTAAGAATTCCCATTTCATGGATATGGAGCATAAAGTTTATCTAACAAGTTCGAATTTCAAAACACATATTCAAAATACATACAGATATGAGTAATGAGTAGTAGGAGCATATCCTGAATGTGCCTGATAGACCAAAATTTTTAATGAAAAAAAAGATATTCAATTTGACTGGACTTGACACTTTATTTTGTTTTATGAGAAAGAAAAACAATCCTTAGAAATGCATCTAATCTAAGAGTTCATAAGAACTAATTATTCTCTTTAATAAGCTTTTGTGTCGTGCAGGACACAATAAGATTCTATCTTTCGTTTCATGAAAAAAAATCTGGGACGGAAGGATTCGAACCTCCGAATAACGGGACCAAAACCCGCTGCCTTACCACTTGGCCACGCCCCATTTCGTTTTATACGACACTAATAAACAGTATTTTTACTATATATTATATTATTTTATTCATCAATCCCACTTCAATTACCTAAAAAATGAGGGATATTTTCTTGCTAGGATTCTAAACATGCGGATAATATAGAATCCAAAAAATGGATTGATCATTACATGGAATTCTATTAAGATATTATATGAAAGTCGAATTTCTTCCATTCTCATTTGAGAATGCGAATACAAGGAGGTATTTTGTGTTTGGGAAAGTCCGAAGAAAAAGGGGTTTTGAATCCACCTTTTCTTTTCCTTTTTCCCTTAGAAAATAACTCAATCAAAATCCAATTATCTACTCTAGAAAAACGAAATGCTTGTTATGCCTAATATACTGAGTTTAACCTCTATCTGTTTTAATTCTGGTCTTTATCCGACTAGTTTTTTCTTAGCCAAATTACCCGAAGCTTATGCCATTTTCAACCCAATCGTGGATGTTATGCCTGTCATACCTGTATTCTTTTTTCTATTAGCGTTTGTTTGGCAAGCTGCTGTAAGTTTTCGATGAAATCTTTACTATTCTGTTCTATCTGCCAAATTGAATGATGTATTCATTCCAAAAAATGAAAAAATGTAGAAGAGCCAAGAAGTCTTATATTATGAACTTTCCATTCTAAAAATGAACTTTCTATTGTAAAATTCAAATTCTTCTACATTGAATGTATAGCTGAAACAATAAATTTGGATCAGCCTTTCTACCCCCTGCACCTCCGTTGAGCAGGTACCTTTAGGTACCCACACAAACAATACTTAAACTAATTTTATTGATAAGACTGCTCATTATAAAGCAATTCTTGCAATTTTTTTTTTTAGAATTGATTTTTGCGTTTTTTAGGTATCAAAAAAAACCATCCTAGTGGATCTGTGCAGTAAGGAAAAACGGGTAATCTATTCCTTAAATAAAAATCTTGGAGATTATGTAATGCTTACTCTCAAACTCTTTGTTTATACAGTAGTCATATTCTTTGTTTCCCTCTTTATCTTTGGATTCTTATCTAATGACCCAGGACGTAATCCTGGACGTGAGGAGTAAAAATCCAAAATTTTTTGGAATTTTTTCTTACAAATTGGATTTATTTCGTACATTTATCTATGAGAAAATCCGGGGGTTAGAATTCCTTACAATCCGAAAGTCCCAAACGATCCGAGGGGCCGGAAAGAGAGGGATTCGAACCCTCGGTACAAAAAAATTGTACAACGGATTAGCAATCCGCCGCTTTAGTCCACTCAGCCATCTCTCCCCGTTCCAAATCGAAAGGTTTTCGTGATATGACAGAGGCAAGAAATAACGATTACAAAAAATCCTTCCTTTTTTCATTTCAAAAGTGCATAAAAATTATATTGCCAATTCCATTTTAGTTATATTCCTTTTTCTTAATGTTAATAAAAAAAGGGAGAAAATTCTTGTTTCTTCTTTCTAAAATTCGATATAGGCTGAGAGACAAGCAGATATATTTTCTCTTCAGCGGGCATTTCAATATAGGACTTGTTAGAATAAAACAAGCAGGTTATAGAAAAAAAAATTCTTATCAAACCCACCATAAAATTAGCAAGAAAGATAAAGTAAGTAGACCTGACCCCTTGAATGATGCCTCTATCCGCTATTCTGATATATAAATTCGATGTGGATGAAATTGTTGTATAAGCGGATTTTTTCTATTTCCTTAGGAATAAGAAGAAATCGCAACTCTTTTCCGTTACACATAAAATGGATTTCGAAAGTCAATTTTTCTTTTCAATATCTTTCTTTTTTTTTTCAGAATCCTATTTTTGTTCTTCCACCCATGCAATAGAGAGCGAATGAGAAAAGAGGGGTTATTTTTCCCTTAAAAGATAGGCTTTGAAATAGGAATCATAGAATAATGCTGAATTTAAATGTTTATTTCTTTATTTCTATAGTATAAGAAAACTGAATCTAATGAAATTCATGGATTTACCACGACTTCAGTTGTGACCCTATAGATAAAAATGCAAAATTTCTATCTTCGAGACCATTGAAAAAGGGCATTGAACGAGAAAGAAATCGTCCACAGATAATCAAACTATCATATGCCTTGGAAGTAATATGAGGTGCTCGGAAATGGTTGAAGTAATTGAATAGGAGGATCACTATGACTATAGCCCTTGGTAGAGTTACTAAAGAAGAAAATGATCTATTTGATATTATGGACGACTGGTTACGAAGGGACCGTTTCGTTTTTGTAGGATGGTCCGGCCTATTGCTCTTTCCTTGTGCTTATTTCGCTTTAGGGGGTTGGTTTACAGGGACTACTTTTGTAACTTCTTGGTATACCCATGGATTGGCTAGTTCCTATTTGGAAGGTTGCAATTTCTTAACGGCGGCGGTTTCCACCCCTGCCAATAGTTTAGCACACTCTTTGTTGCTACTATGGGGACCGGAAGCACAAGGAGATTTTACTCGTTGGTGTCAATTAGGCGGTCTGTGGACTTTTGTCGCTCTCCATGGGGCTTTTGCACTAATAGGTTTCATGTTACGTCAATTTGAACTTGCTCGGTCTGTTCAATTGCGGCCTTATAATGCAATTTCATTCTCTGGTCCAATCGCAGTTTTTGTTTCCGTATTCCTTATTTATCCACTGGGACAATCTGGTTGGTTCTTTGCACCGAGTTTTGGTGTAGCAGCTATATTTCGATTCATCCTTTTCTTCCAAGGATTTCATAATTGGACGTTGAACCCCTTTCATATGATGGGAGTTGCCGGAGTATTAGGTGCGGCTCTGCTATGCGCTATTCATGGGGCTACTGTAGAAAACACTCTATTTGAAGATGGTGATGGTGCAAATACCTTCCGAGCTTTTAACCCAACTCAAGCGGAAGAAACTTATTCAATGGTCACTGCTAACCGCTTTTGGTCCCAAATCTTTGGTGTTGCTTTTTCCAATAAACGTTGGTTACATTTCTTTATGCTATTTGTACCCGTCACCGGTTTATGGATGAGTGCTATTGGCGTAGTTGGCCTGGCTCTGAACCTACGTGCGTATGACTTCGTTTCCCAGGAAATCCGTGCAGCGGAAGATCCTGAATTTGAGACTTTCTACACCAAAAATATTCTTTTAAACGAGGGTATTCGTGCATGGATGGCAGCTCAGGATCAGCCTCATGAAAATCTTATATTCCCTGAGGAGGTTCTACCACGTGGAAACGCTCTTTAATGGAACTTTCGTTTTAGCAGGTCGTGACCAAGAAACCACCGGCTTTGCTTGGTGGGCTGGGAATGCCAGACTTATCAATTTGTCCGGTAAACTACTTGGAGCTCACGTAGCCCATGCCGGATTAATTGTATTCTGGGCCGGAGCAATGAACCTATTTGAAGTGGCCCATTTCGTACCAGAAAAGCCCATGTATGAACAAGGATTGATTTTACTTCCGCACTTAGCTACTTTAGGTTGGGGAGTAGGACCGGGGGGAGAAGTTCTAGATACTTTTCCATACTTTGTATCTGGAGTACTTCACCTAATTTCCTCCGCAGTCTTAGGCTTCGGTGGTATTTATCACGCGCTGCTGGGACCCGAGACTCTTGAAGAATCTTTTCCATTCTTTGGTTATGTATGGAAAGATAGAAATAAAATGACTACAATTTTGGGTATTCACTTAATTTTGTTAGGTCTAGGTGCTTTTCTTTTAGTACTCAAGGCTCTTTATTTTGGCGGTGTATATGATACCTGGGCCCCTGGAGGAGGAGATGTAAGAAAAATTACCAATTTAACCCTTAGCCCCGGTGTTATATTTGGTTATTTACTAAAATCTCCTTTTGGGGGAGAAGGATGGATTGTTAGTGTGGATGATTTAGAAGATATAATTGGGGGACACGTATGGTTGGGTTCCATTTGTGTACTTGGTGGAATTTGGCATATCTTAACCAAACCCTTCGCATGGGCTCGCCGTGCCTTTGTATGGTCTGGAGAAGCTTACTTGTCTTATAGTTTGGGTGCTTTATCTGTCTTTGGTTTTATCGCTTGTTGTTTTGTCTGGTTCAATAATACGGCTTATCCAAGTGAGTTTTACGGACCCACAGGTCCAGAAGCTTCTCAAGCTCAAGCATTTACTTTTCTAGTTAGAGACCAGCGTCTTGGAGCTAATGTGGGATCTGCCCAAGGACCGACAGGTTTAGGTAAATATCTAATGCGTTCCCCAACAGGAGAGGTTATTTTTGGAGGGGAGACTATGCGTTTTTGGGACCTTCGTGCTCCATGGTTAGAACCTCTAAGGGGTCCCAACGGTTTGGATTTGAGTAGGTTGAAAAAAGATATCCAACCTTGGCAAGAACGACGTTCGGCAGAATATATGACCCATGCGCCTTTAGGCTCTTTAAATTCCGTCGGTGGCGTAGCTACCGAGATCAATGCAGTTAATTATGTCTCTCCTAGAAGTTGGTTAGCTACTTCCCATTTTGTTCTAGGATTCTTCTTTTTTGTGGGCCATTTGTGGCATGCAGGAAGAGCACGAGCTGCTGCAGCAGGCTTTGAAAAGGGAATTGATCGTGATTTGGAACCTGTTCTTTACATGACCCCTCTTAACTAAGATTTTATTATTTATACCTGTTCTACTGTTTTTTTCTTTTCTGGCTCGGTTATTCCATCTAGCCGAGCCATTCATTTTTTTTATAAAAAAATGATATAAGGTGGCAGAACAATGAAAAACATAGAAAGAAACAAATGTATTCAATAAACAAAAGGAGAGAGAGGGATTCGAACCCTCGATAGTTCCTAGAACTATACCGGTTTTCAAGACCGGGGCTATCAACCACTCAGCCATCTCTCCACAACCTAATCCCTATTTTATTCCTATAAATCAAACATAGCCATATGAAATGCTCTACTAACTTCTAGAAACATCTCAGATGCAAGCCCACTTTCGCTATATCTCTCTATACTGTATACACGGATACAGAATCCGCTATATTCCTTTGTGAAATAAAGGCTAAATCCCTCAACCCCATAAGCAAATAAAAGCGGTACGGAAAAAGTTTTAAAGCGAAGAATCAATGGATTCATGATTAAACCCCTCCTACTTCTTGTATTTCTTGTATTTTAGTACAATACTGATTAAGTGAGGGATCAAATATAAATATGTAGTCAACTTTATTTGATGGTAGCTTGGAGGATTTTAAATATGACTATTGCTTTCCAGTTAGCTGTTTTTGCATTAATTGCGACTTCCTCAGTTTTAGTAATTAGTGTACCCCTTGTATTTGCTTCTCCTGATGGTTGGTCAAATAATAAAAACGTTGTATTTTCTGGTACATCATTATGGATTGGATTAGTCTTTCTGGTAGCTATTCTGAATTCTCTCATTTCTTGAATTTGTTTAGTATTTAGTAGCTCGATACAAAATAAATAAAAAGAAAACTCTAATAGAAAATGAAACGGTCGACCCAGACATAGACGGTCGACCCAGGCGGATATATCCTATAAAATATAGGGGGTAGCGAGCGTAGTTCAATGGTAAAACATCTCCTTGCCAAGGAGAAGGCACGGGTTCGATTCCCGTCGCTCGCCAGCTTAATTTAGTAAGGTACTATGATAAAGATAAAAAATTCAGTGCTAGTGGACTACTTAACTACTTATAGTAAATTAAGTAGTTGTTAGTCTAGTACCGTATCCCTTCCTATCTTATCCTTTGCACTCGACTCAAAAAAAAAAAGAGTGCTTCAGGTACGAAAATCGAACTTGCCAAAGGGGTGCCCTAAACCGGGGATTCACCGCGACAAACAAGAGAAAATTGCTTTTCTTTTAAAGGGGAATAGACTCTGCCTTTCTTTTATTTCTTTTTTATTTTCTGCCTGTTGAATAAAAAAGTTGGATATAGCCCTCTACCATATCTATTGAATTTACCATATCTATACAAATGGAATAGTCCATTTATTTATATGGACTGCTAAGTGCGGAGACGGGAATCGAACCCGTGACCTCAAGGTTATGAGCCTCGTGAGCTACCAAACTGCTCTACTCCGCTCTGTAGGGCCAAAAACTGGTGGACGAAAAAGGTTGAATACAAGTCTCTACCATGTCTAGACAAATAGAATAGTCTTTTTAATGGAGCGGGTAGCGGGAATCGAACCCGCATCGTTAGCTTGGAAGGCTAGGGGTTATAGTCGACGTTGGTTGATTATTTTTAACGTCTCTAATTCAAAACCGAACATGAAATTTTGATTTCATTCGGCTCCTTTATGGCTATTCTCACCACTTAACATCTATGTTAGCTTTTCTGTCTGAATGGAACCAAAGCTCTCCGCTTTCTAGATGATCCCTATAGAGTAGGAGATAGAAATTCTCCTAAATATCTATCTAATCTACTTACTTCGTTCCCTAATTTCATTCAAGAGATCCTGAGGAAAAGAGTTGGGTTTCCACCGAGCTGAAACAATATCCTGATGGTTCTAGTAAACCAAAACTACCGTTTTTTAGCTATTGGGCTTCCATTTCTTTTTTAACTAAAAGAAGATTTAGTTACGATTGGAAATAAACTTTTTTGTATCTTCATCCATAGATCCTTTACTCATATTTATTCAATTGGAATACTTAATCCAATGCAAAATTATGCTTCGCGTCTCTGTACTCATAATCAAATTTGTATTTTGGATGCAAATTTGATTAGTCTTTGGAGACTAATCGCGAGAATGTATATTCTTCCTCAATATGCTATTGAGAGGAAAAGGATTAAACCCTTTATAAGAACTAAAGTTTTCATCGGAATATGAATATAAAAAAACTTAAGGATGTCTTAAGTATAGTATATCATTTCAAATTCAGTTATTAATAGAACGAATCACACTTTTACCACTAAACTATACCCGCTACATGTAAATTATGATACCAACACTCCCCTTTGTCAAGGGTAGACATTCGAGGAGGAAGCTAATCCCACCTACGGAGAAAAGTGAGTAGTTGGTACTTCAATCGCAGGCCTTAAATTTAGGATTTAGGTGGCCCCTCTCTAGTTTGTAAAAGAAATCTCTTCTTACCATGCCACTAGCGTATGAACCAAATGTATGTATTTCGATTAGGACCGTATTCTTTGTATTCTATAGTTTGATTATTCCTACAATATACACTAAGAGTGTAGGCGACAGTACCCATCAATTCCTTTCTTCCTTTTCTTTTTTGTGCTGTAGAATAATTTTTATACTCTGCAGTACAAATTCGACTGCCCACTTTTTAGAATAAAATTGTTCATAAAACTCCAATATAGTTTGTTCAAAATACACCTTTTGGATAATATTCAAGTACTATTTCCAACGGGTACCCGTTGGAAATTGCTGCAACAAATCCGTCCAAAAAATTAAAAAGTTTTGAACTCGAAGGTTTTTACAAGGAATGTCTGTGAAAAATTGTTTCAATCTCGCACCAAACCAAAACAGATAAGAAGTATATCACTGAAAATTAATACAATACCCAAACTGATCCATATGGGTATATGAAGAGGGCTAATCCCTTTATACCCCCAATTAGAATTAAGGTAAATAAAACATATATGGAGAAAGTTCTCATCATAAGATCAGCCAATAGAAGAAAAAAGTCCTATGTTTTTTTAACAGCAGTTCTTATTGCCTTGCCCCTTTGGCCCTTTTGAACCTCGCCGTAAATAAACTTCTATATCTCAATATAGATAATAAAATATATACATATATAGATATATATATATATATTATGTACATTATGCAGTACAGTATATCTATAATGCTAAATGAAAGTGGCTAATTTTTGAATAAAAAGCCCTTTTAACTCAGTGGTAGAGTAATGCCATGGTAAGGCATAAGTCATCGGTTCAAATCCGATAAAGGGCTTTTCCCTTAGTGGTATAGTAATGCCACGGCAAGACCGAAGTCATAGGTTCGAATCCGATACAGTACTTTTCTACTAAATTAATTCACTTTATTTTCTTTTTTTTTTGAAAATGTCTCTGTTTTTTATTGAATTTTATGACTTCGTTTAGTATGAGATGCCCATATTTTTGGTCTGAACACTAAACGAAGCACAGAGTTTAAATTGCAAAAAATAAATGAAATTGGACTCTTTTTTCTATTAGAACAATCAAATAAATATCTGTACTAAACTAATCTAGAATCCTTTTTATTAATCTATTCTTATTCTATATCCTTTAAAATCCTTTAAAAAGGAATTTCCCTAAAAAACAGGGGATGATCCGTGAATTAACCTAAGTATCAACTAAAAATAAATCCTATGAAAGCATAAAAGAAAAGTAGGAAAGACTCTTTGCTTTGATCTATTTATACTCTTCGATTCGAGTATATTGACAATTCCAAAAAACTGCTCATACTATCATTATAGTATAATGACGAGTGGTTTTTTTTATTTTTATATAGCACTATCGTCTAGTGATGCCCCTATCGTCTAGTGGTTCAGGACATCTCTCTTTCAAGGAGGCAGCGGGGATTCGACTTCCCCTGGGGGTAGGGAGTATTATAAAAAGAGGTTAATCACAGATTATCAAAAACCCTAGAATAAATTCTTCCTGGGTCGATGCCCGAGCGGTTAATGGGGACGGACTGTAAATTCGTTGACGATATGTCTACGCTGGTTCAAATCCAGCTCGGCCCAAAAATCTAGGGCTTCCTGAATCTGAACTAAAGAAATAGAGGATAAAGAGAAAAGAGGGGGAAAATTTCTTTCTAAGCCGTATCTCTCTGATTCTTTTCTTACAAAGAAAGCAGTTTTTCTTATTGAAAGGTCTATTATCAGTTGTTTTTAGGGATAAAAAATCGCGACATACTAGTTATGCCACTCTCACTATACCCACCTATCCTATGTGGGTGTAGTAGTAAATGATTCATCTATTTTTTAGAGTACGACAGACGAATCTTCTTAGGGTTCGTTCAATTTAAGAATAGGTATGCCATACACCCCGCAGGGATTGTAGTTCAATTGGTTAGAGCACCGCCCTGTCAAGGCGGAAGCTGCGGGTTCGAGCCCCGTCAGTCCCGAATTAGGGTTCCATGAATGGAAAAATTCATCTTTCCTTTTTTTCATCAAGAATTTCCCTGAAAAAGGGGGCAGAAGGCAAGATCAAATATCTATGGAGAACCCAACCCTTACTTTACTTTTTTTATTTAGCAGCTCTCAATAAAAAGAGAGCTGTATAGGAATCTTTTTTTTAACTACTTCCGCTTTTTTTAACTACTTCCGGTTGATAAGGAAAGACATACATATCATACGTGGATTAGTATTTAGTATAATTTAGGATATTACTCTATTTTTATGATATGATGATACCATCCTCATCTTGACTTCCTATTTGACTCTTATCTTAAGGAATAGAATTCCGGTATTTTACCGGAATACAATCCATACACAAATTGTATTCGTTTATTGTTAGAGAATTAATTTAATATAATTAGTTCCTTTTTAGGGGTTAAACCACACTGCTTCCATGTTGACCCTTTTTTTATGAATCTGCTCTCATTTTTAGACCCAAAAAGCAGGACAGTAATCTAATAAAATAAAAATCAAGCAAACGCTCTTTTTCCTAAATTAAAATAAAATATTGGATCTTTAATAAAAAAGATCCATCCCGTTTCTACTTCTACGGCTACGGCTTATTTGGATGTCTATGTGACCTATAGAAAGTTGGTTATATATTACATACATACATAATTGTATGTATAACTATAAGAAAAAGAAAGGGAAATTGGATAAGAAAGATTCTTGGCTATACATATATATATAGAAAAGCAAAAGTCGAAAAGGATGAAAAATATAGTGGTTCCGAATCCAATCAAAAAACCTATTTTGGTCTTAGTATGGGTAAGGGATCTTCCTATGTTATATTATTCCACTATCAACCATGAATTGATTTGATAGATCCTATATTAATAATATTAAATTGATTCAGTATTATCAGAATGCAGGTCCTCCCCTTGAATTTACAGGGATACCCCCTTTTCTCTCCATGGGATTACATCCCGAGTTATTGTGAAAAAAAAAAATAAAGAGGTTATGGAAGTAAATATTCTCGCACTTATTGCTACTGCATTGTTCATTCTAATTCCTACTGCCTTTTTACTTATTATTTATGTAAAAACAGCTAGCCAAAATAATTAATTGGAATTCCAATTAATCATTGAAGAAATGAAAAAGGGATTAAAGAAAATAAAAATCTAAGTCTTAAATGAAAGGATCTGGTTGGAATCCTAAAGTGTGGTAGAAAGAACTACATATAGTTTTTTCTACCACACTTTAGATTCTTTCTATTATATTATCGTGAATCTACATAGAATAGATTAGTAGATTGAAATAGTAATCTAATTGAACTTCTTTTTTCACTGCATCCAATTAATTTTAAGCAAGTCAAAATCAAAAAAATCGAAGACAATTCTTCATTGAAAGAATCCACGGAGAGGGAGAAAAATAATACAAGAATAGACTATAATAAAAGAAAAAAAGTGAAAAAACCTGCGAATTTTTCATACTTAAAAATGTCGCGAGATGCTTCACGCGACATCCTTCAAAAAAAGAAAAAAAAATTTCTAAGAATAAGAAAAGAGTATAATGCTCGAATGAAAATGTGCGATATGTTGTGAATAGCTTGCTGTAAGAAAGTCTAATTTTCTTATGTAAAGAATTTTATTTTTACTCGTCACTTCTAGTAGAAATTCTTAATTACTATAATTCCTCTTTCTATTTCATTTTATTTTCTATTTCATTCTATTATAGTAGAATGAAACATAGTAGGATAGAACGACTCTTTCTTAAAAGAGTTTTTTACAAGAGTGAAACAAAACTAAAGAAGAAGAGAAAAAATAAAGTTTGGCAAAATAATTAATAGAAAATAAAATAATCAATTAAAGAAAAGAGTTGATACTACAATTCGACTACGCAATTAATTTAGTAGTATCCCTAGAGTCCACTTCTCCCCCATACTACTAGCGAAAGAGAAAATGTAAAGACTACCATTAAAGCAGCCCAAGCGAGACTTACTATATCCATGTAAATTTTGTCTCCTATTTCTATGAAGGAATTATTCTACTATTGATCAATAATCATAGTGGAATTAAGGGCACAGAGTCAAAATTATGCTCTAAGACTATAGAATTGGGGAGTATTAAGTATAAATATGATACATAAACCTAAAAGAAAGAAATTGGATACCTACTTTACCCGTGTTTATTTTTGAGGTAAACTCTACTGCCCCACTTTCACTCTTTCTATGAAAGAGTGAGGAGACCTTATCCACTCCACAACTCCGAAATTTATTTTTGATCAGCCTATTCAATCTGATTCTCGACAGAATCAGTAGCCTTTACTTTAGTGTATGTAAGTAGTTTCGATGTACGAAGTATATTGATATTTCTTCGCAAAGTCCCCTCTTCAATCTTAGATTGAAAAAAGACTTAGGGCCTTTTGGAAGTTTTAAATTCACGAATCAATTCAAATTAATAAAAGAATAAGGAAACGCTACCTTATCTCTGTTGGTAATTCCCCCTTTCGTTTGGGTCACTGCCGCCAAAACTAAGCGGATATAACTATGGTTATGGTATGGATTCTCAAAATCCAGTAGACCTAGTTATTCTCTTGTCCCAACTTACGGGGGTACGAAATTTTTGAATTTGATTTAGAATCCTAAGTATTTTATTGATCAGGCGGCACCCAGATTTGAACTGGGGATAAAGGATTTGCAGTCCCCTGCCTTACCACTTGGCCATGCCGCCAAAAAATCCGATCTAAAATCAAGAAAAGAGCAAGTATTCATCCATATTTTCTTACTAAAACCTCTTTTTTTTTTATTCTATTGAAATGGTAAAGGAGTTAAAGTGGATTTCCAGTCACAGACTGAAAAATTCAGAACAAATTGGAACCATTAACTAGAATTTTTTTTTATTGCAGGAGTAAAAGACTCTTAAATCGATATTCTCTCCTTTAATGGCATAATAACATAATAAAATAGAATAAAAGTTTCCTTAACCTGTATATGGGTAAACTCCAGGTCCGAACAGCATTATTATCTATAGATTCCCTATCCCTAAGGGGAATCATGCTTTAATTTTTCATTGCATTAAATATCTTGAATAAAAAGAGGAAATTTGCTCTGATATAGATTATGGCCTGGCCTTCTTTTCTCGGCCCACACAAGTGAAATTACGATAAAAGAAAGGATATGTGAATAGGTGGATAACTAGATTAGCAAGTACTTAAAAAAAGTAAGTACTTTATTTTAGGATTCTACAACGAAATACTTTATTTTTCAGCAATTGTATTACTACGAAACAAAAAACAACCTTCAAATTCTTTTTGAAAATAAAACTAAGCGTACTATTCTAAATTATAAATCGAACTAAAGTCAAACTTTCTAGTGCTTATAAATTATTATGGCTTTATTTCTTTCATAGAAAGGAGATAAAACGATAAATCTTTGCTATCCAATCTGATTAGAATATCATAAAGTTTAAGATAAAGTTTAAGTGGCAGAATTTTTTCTAGGACTTTTTTATCAATTCATTTTAATTCAATTTCTACCCCTACGAAAGTCGAACTTTCGTCAAAATTATCTTTATTCATATGTATGAAATACATATATGAAATACGTATGTGGAGTTCCTTAGAATTTCATGTGATTCAGTAAACAGAATATAGATTCCATGATTGCTAGATTGATCCATAAGGATTGATAAAGAGTAAGCTGATAATGGAATTTTTCTTCGATAAATAGTAAACTTAAGATTAAGATGCTCCGGAATGGAAATGAGGGAATGTCAACAATACCCGGATTTAGTCAGATCCAATTCGAGGGATTTTGTAGGTTCATTAATCAAGGCTTGGCAGAAGAACTTGAGAAGTTTCCAACAATTAAAGATCCAGATCACGAAATTGCATTTCAATTATTTTCGAAAGGGTATCAATTGCTAGAACCCTCGATAAAAGAAAGGGATGCTGTGTATGAATCACTCACTTATTCTTCTGAATTATATGTATCTGCAAGATTAATTTTTGGTTTCGATGTGCAAAAGCAAAGCATTTCTATTGGAAACATTCCTATAATGAATTCCTTAGGAACCTTTATAATAAATGGAATATACCGAATTGTGATCAATCAAATATTGCTAAGTCCTGGTATTTACTACCGCTCCGAATTAGACCACAAGGGAATTTCTATATACACCGGGACTATAATATCAGATTGGGGAGGAAGATCGGAATTAGCAATTGATAAAAAAGAAAGGATATGGGCTCGCGTGAGTAGAAAACAAAGGATATCTATTTTAGTTCTATCATCAGCTATGGGTTCGAATCTAAAAGAAATTTTAGATAATGTTTCCTACCCCGAAATTTTCTTGTCTTTCCCGAATGCTAAGGAGAAAAGGAGGATTCAGTCAAAAGAAAAAGCTATTTTGGAGTTTTATCAACAATTTGCTTGTGTAGGCGGGGACCTGGTATTTTCGGAGTCCTTATGTGAGGAATTACAAAAGAAATTTTTTCAACAAAAATGCGAATTAGGAAGAGTTGGTCGACGAAATATGAATCGGAGACTGAATCTTAATATACCTCAGAACAATACATTCTTGTTACCACGAGATGTATTGGCCGCTACGGATCATTTGATTGGAATGAAATTTGGAACGGGTATACTTGACGATGACGATATGAATCATTTGAAAAATAAACGTATTCGGTCGGTTGCGGATCTGTTACAAAATCAATTCGGACTGGCTCTTGGCCGTTTACAACATGCGGTTCAAAAAACTATTCGTAGAGTATTCATACGTCAATCGAAACCGACTCCACATACTTTGGTAACTCCAACTTCAACTTCGATTTTATTAATAACTACTTATGAGACCTTTTTTGGCACATATCCCTTATCTCAAGTTTTTGACCAAACGAATCCATTGACACAAACGGTTCATGGGCGAAAAGTGAGTTGTTTGGGTCCTGGAGGATTGACGGGGAGAACTGCAAGTTTTCGGAGCCGAGATATTCATTCGAGTCACTATGGGCGTATCTGTCCAATTGACACATCCGAAGGCATCAATGTTGGACTTACTGGGTCCTTAGCTATTCATGCGAGAATTGATCACTGGTGGGGATCTATAGAGAGTCCGTTTTATGAAATATCCGAGAAAGCAAAAGAAAAAAAAGAGAGACAAGTGGTTTATTTATCACCAAATAGAGATGAATATTATATGATAGCAGCAGGAAATTCTTTATCCTTGAATCAGGGTATTCAGGAAGAACAAGTTGTTCCAGCTAGATACCGTCAAGAATTCCTGACTATTGCATGGGAACAGATTCATGTTAGAAGTATTTTTCCTTTCCAATATTTTTCTATTGGAGGTTCTCTCATTCCTTTTATTGAGCATAATGATGCGAATCGAGCTTTAATGAGTTCGAATATGCAGCGCCAAGCAGTTCCACTTTCTCGGTCCGAGAAGTGCATTGTTGGAACTGGATTGGAACGCCAAACAGCTCTAGATTCGAGGGTTTCCATTATAGCCGAACGCGAGGGAAAGATCATTTCTAGTGATAGTCACAAGATACTTTTATCAAGTAGTGGGAAGACTATAAGTATTCCTTTAGTTGCCCATCGGCGCTCTAACAAAAATACTTGTATGCACCAAAAACCTCGGGTTCCGGGGGGTAAATCCATTAAAAAAGGGCAAATTTTAGCGGAGGGAGCGGCTACTGTTGGTGGAGAACTCGCTTTAGGAAAAAACGTTTTAGTAGCTTATATGCCGTGGGAGGGTTACAATTTTGAAGACGCGGTACTAATTAGCGAACGTTTGGTATATGAGGATATTTATACTTCTTTTCACATCCGAAAATTTGAAATTCAGACGGATACGACAAGCCAAGGCTCCGCTGAAAAAATAACTAAAGAAATACCACATCTAGAAGAACATTTACTCCGCAATTTGGACAGAAATGGAGTTGTGAGGTTGGGATCCTGGGTAGAAACAGGTGATATTTTAGTAGGTAAATTAACGCCTCAGATAGCGAGCGAATCCTCGTATATTGCGGAAGCTGGATTATTACGGGCCATTTTTGGTCTTGAAGTATCCACTTCAAAAGAAACTTCTCTCAAACTACCTATAGGTGGAAAAGGGCGCGTTATCGATGTGAAATGGATCCAGAGGGACCCCCTCGACATAATGGTTCGTGTATATATTTTACAGAAACGTGAAATCAAAGTTGGGGATAAAGTAGCAGGAAGACACGGGAATAAGGGGATCATTTCCAAAATTTTGCCTAGGCAAGATATGCCCTATTTGCAAGATGGAACACCTGTTGATATGGTCTTCAATCCCCTAGGAGTACCCTCACGAATGAATGTGGGACAAATATTTGAAAGCTCGCTCGGATTAGCAGGGGATCTGCTAAAGAAACATTATAGAATAGCACCCTTTGATGAGAGATATGAGCAAGAGGCTTCAAGAAAACTTGTGTTTTCGGAATTACATGAAGCCAGTAAACAAACAAAAAATCCATGGGTATTTGAACCCGAGTACCCGGGAAAAAGCAGAATATTTGATGGAAGAACAGGAGATCCCTTCGAACAACCTGTTCTAATAGGGAAGTCCTATATTTTAAAATTAATTCATCAAGTTGATGAGAAAATCCATGGACGTTCTACTGGGCCCTACTCACTTGTTACCCAACAACCCGTTAGAGGAAGAGCCAAACAAGGGGGACAACGAGTAGGAGAAATGGAAGTTTGGGCTTTAGAAGGATTTGGTGTTGCTCATATTTTACAAGAGATACTTACTTATAAATCTGATCATCTTATAGCTCGCCAAGAAATACTTAATGCTACAATCTGGGGAAAAAGAGTGCCTAATCACGAAGATCCTCCAGAATCTTTTCGAGTGCTCGTTCGAGAACTACGATCTTTGGCTCTAGAACTGAACCATTTCCTTGTATCTGAGAAGAACTTTCAGGTTAATAGGGAGGATGTTTGATCAGAATAAATATAAATTCTTTTCTTATTTCTATTTTATGATTGACCAATATAAACATAAACAACTTCAAATTGGGCTCGTTTCTCCTCAACAAATAAAGGCTTGGGCTAACAAAATCCTACCTAATGGGGAAGTCGTTGGCGAAGTAACAAGACCCTCCACTTTTCATTATAAAACCGATAAACCTGAAAAAGATGGATTGTTTTGCGAAAGAATCTTTGGACCCATAAAAAGCGGAATTTGTGCTTGTGGAAATTCTCAAGCGAGCGTAGCTGAAAACGGAGACGAAAGATTTTGTCAAAAATGCGGGGTAGAATTTGTTGATTCTCGGATACGAAGATATCAAATGGGATACATCAAACTGGCATGTCCCGTGACTCATGTGTGGTATTTGAAAGGTCTTCCTAGTTATATCGCGAATCTTTTAGATAAACCTCTTAAGAAATTGGAAGGCCTAGTATACGGCGATTTCTCTTTTGCTAGGCCCAGCGCTAAAAAACCTACTTTCTTACGATTACGAGGTTTATTCGAAGATGAAATTTCATCGTGTAACCACAGCATTTCTCCCTTTTTTTCTACCCCAGGCTTTGCAACATTTCGAAATCGGGAAATTGCGACAGGAGCAGGTGCTATTAGAGAACAATTAGCGGATTTGGATTTACGAATTATTATAGAGAATTCCTTGGTTGAATGGAAGGAATTAGAAGACGAGGGTTACAGTGGAGATGAATGGGAAGATAGAAAAAGACGAATAAGAAAAGTTTTTTTAATTAGACGAATGCAATTGGCGAAACATTTTATTCAAACAAATGTAGAACCCGAATGGATGGTTTTGTGCTTATTACCCGTCCTTCCTCCCGAATTGAGACCCATTCTTTATAGGTCTGGGGATAAAGTAGTGACTTCGGATATTAATGAACTTTATAAAAGAGTTATCCGTCGGAACAACAACCTTGCCTATCTATTAAAAAGAAGTGAATTAGCTCCAGCAGATTTAGTAATGTGCCAGGAAAAATTGGTACAAGAAGCCGTGGATACACTTCTTGATAGTGGGTCTCGTGGGCAACCGACGAGGGATGGTCACAATAAAGTATACAAGTCCCTTTCAGATGTAATTGAGGGTAAAGAGGGGAGGTTTCGCGAGACTCTGCTTGGGAAACGGGTCGATTACTCGGGGCGTTCTGTCATTGTTGTGGGTCCTTCGCTTTCACTACATCAATGTGGATTACCTCTAGAGATAGCAATAAAGCTTTTTCAGCTATTTGTAATTCGTGATTTAATCACGAAACGTGCTACTTCTAATGTCAGGATTGCTAAAAGGAAAATTTGGGAAAAGGAACCCATTGTATGGGAAATACTTCAAGAAGTTATGCGGGGGCATCCTGTACTGTTGAACAGAGCACCTACCCTGCATAGATTAGGCATACAGGCCTTCCAACCCACTTTAGTAGAGGGGCGTACTATTTGTTTACACCCATTAGTATGTAAGGGTTTCAATGCGGACTTTGATGGGGATCAAATGGCTGTTCATTTACCTTTATCCTTGGAAGCTCAAGCAGAAGCCCATTTACTTATGTTTTCTCATATTAATCTCCTGTCTCCCGCTATTGGAGATCCTATTTGCGTGCCAACCCAAGACATGCTTATCGGACTTTATGTATTAACGATTGGAAATCGGCGAGGTATTTGTGCAAATAGATATAATAGTTACGAAAACTATCCAAATAAAAAAGTAAATTACAATAATAATAATTATACGAAAGATAAAGAACCCCATTTTTCTAGTTCCTATGATGCACTGGGAGCTTATAGACAGAAACGAATTGGTTTAAACAGTCCCTTGTGGCTCCGATGGAAACTAGATCAACGCGTCATTGGATCAAGAGAAGTTCCGATTGAAGTTCAATATGAATCTTTTGGGACTTATCATGAGATTTATGCCCACTATCTAATAGTAGGAAATAGAAAAAAAGAAACCCATTCTATATACATTCGAACCACTCTTGGTCATATTTCTTTTTATCGAGAAATAGAGGAAGCCATACACGGATTTAGTCGGGCCTATTCATACACTATCTAAATCTAAACAAGGAAGTTAGATTCGGCGATGCCCCTTTCAGGGGCATTCCGATTTCGCTAGTACCATCTTTTTTGCCACGCAAATTCAGATTGAGATTGAGGAAAGGGAGTAAATTAATTTTTCGAATCACTAACTCAGGCCTATTGTCGAATCCTACTCAGCAATTGTCGAATCCTACTCAGTCAAAAAAGGGGGTACTTATGTATGGCGGAACGGGCCAACCTGGTCTTTCATAATAAAGAGATAGACGGAACTGCTATGAAACGACTTATTAGCAGATTAATACATCATTTCGGAATGGGATATACATCCCATATACTGGATCAAATAAAAGCTCTGGGCTTCCATCAAGCTACTACTACATCGATTTCTTTAGGAATCGAGGATCTTTTAACAATACCCTCTAAAGGATGGTTAGTCCAAGATGCGGAACAACAGAGTTTTCTTTTGGAGAAACACTATTATTATGGGGCTGTACACGCAGTAGAAAAATTACGCCAATCCGTTGAAATATGGTATGCTACAAGTGAATATTTGAAACAAGAAATGAATTTGAATTTTCGGATAACGGATCCTTCTAATCCAGTCTATCTAATGTCTTTTTCCGGAGCTAGAGGAAATGCATCTCAGGTACACCAATTAGTAGGGATGAGAGGGTTAATGGCGGATCCTCAAGGACAAATGATTGATTTACCTATTCAAAGCAATTTACGCGAGGGACTTTCTTTGACAGAATATATAATTTCCTGCTACGGAGCCCGCAAAGGGGTTGTAGATACTGCTGTACGAACAGCCGATGCTGGATATCTTACACGCAGACTTGTTGAAGTAGTTCAACATATTATTGTGCGTAGAAGAGATTGTGGTACTATCCGAGGTATTTCTGTGAGGCCTCAAAATGGAATGACAGAAAAACTTTTTGCCCAAACACTAATTGGTCGTGTATTAGCAGACGATATGTATATCGGTTCACGATGCATTGCTGCTCGAAATCAAGATATTGGAATTGGATTAGTCAATCGATTCATAACTGCCTTTCGAGCACAACCGTTTTGGGCACAACCAATATATATTAGAACCCCTTTTACTTGCCGGAGCACATCTTGGATCTGTCAATTATGTTATGGGCGGAGTCCCACTCATGGCGATCTGGTCGAATTGGGAGAAGCTGTAGGTATTATTGCGGGTCAATCAATTGGAGAGCCTGGGACTCAACTAACATTAAGAACTTTTCATACTGGTGGAGTATTCACAGGGGGTACTGCCGACCTTGTACGATCCCCCTCGAATGGAAAAATCCAATTCAATGAGGATTTGGTTCACCCCACGCGTACCCGTCATGGGCAGCCTGCTTTTCTATGCTATATAGACTTGCGTGTAACTATTCAGAGTCGGGATATTCTACATAGTGTGAATATTCCGTTAAAAAGCCTGATTCTAGTGCAAAATGATCAATATGTAGAATCCGAACAAGTAATTGCGGAGATTCGTGCTGGAACTTCCACTTTGCATTTTAAAGAAAAGGTACAAAAGAATATTTATTCCGAATCAGACGGGGAAATGCATTGGAGTACCGATGTTTACCATGCGCCTGAATATCAATATGGTAATCTTCGTCAATTACCAAACACAAGCCATTTATGGATATTGTCAGTAAGTATGTGCAGATCCAGTATAGCATCCTTTTCGCTGCACAAGGATCAAGATCAAATGAATACTTATTATTTTTCTCTTGACAGAAGATATATCTTTGACCTCTCAATGGCTAATGATCAAGTAAGCCATAGACTGTTGGATACTTTTGGTAAAAAAGATAAGGAAATTCTTGATTATTTAACGCCAGATCGAATCATGTCCAACAATCATTGGAATTTTGTCTATCCTTGTATTCTTCAAGATAATTCGGATTTGTTGGCGAAAAAGCGAAGAAATAGGTTCGTCATTCCATTACAATATTATCACGAACAAGAAAAAGAGCTAATATCCTGTTTTGGGATTTCGATTGAAATACCCTTTATGGGTGTTTTACGTAGAAATACTATTTTTTCTTATTTTGACGATCCAGGATACAGAAAAGATAAAAGGGGTTCAGGAATTGTTAAATTTCGATATAGGACCCGAGAGGAAGAGTATAGGACTCTAGACTCAGACTCAGAGGAAGAATATGAGAGCCCAGAGAACGAATATAGGACTCTGGAAGACGAATATGAAACCTTAGAGGCCGAATATAGGACTCTAGAGAAAGACTCAGAAGAAGAATATGGGAACCCGGAGAACGAATATAAAACTCGAGAGGACGAATATGGAATTCTAGAGGAAGAAGAATATGGGAGGCGTGAACATGGCTCAGAGAACGAATATGGGGCTTTAGAAGAAGACTCAGAGGAAGACTCAGAGGACGAATATGGGAGCCCAGAGGAAGATTCTATCTTAAAAAAAGAGGGTTTTATTGAGCATCGAGGAACAAAAGAATTTAGTCTAAAATACCAAAAAGAAGTAGATCGGTTTTTTTTCATTCTTCAAGAACTGCATATCTTGCCGAGATCCTCATCCCTAAAGGTACTCGACAATAGTATTATTGGAGTGGATACACAACTCACAAAAAATACAAGAAGTCAACTAGGTGGATTGGTCCGAGTTAAGAGAAAAAAAAGCCATACGGAATTAAAAATCTTTTCCGGCGATATTTATTTTCCCGAAGAGGCGGATAAGATATTAGGCGCCAGTTTGATACCACCAGAAAGAGAAAAAAAAGATTATAAGGACTCAAAAAAAAGAAAAAATTGGGTTTATGTTCAACGGAAAAAAATTCTCAAAAGCAAGGAAAAGTATTTTGTTTCAGTTCGACCTGCAGTCGCATATGAAATGGACGAAGGGACAAATCTAGCAAGACTTTTCCCGCAAGATATCCTGCAAGAAGAGGATAATCTCCAACTTCGACTTGTCAATTTTATTTCTCATGAAAATAGCAAGTTAACTCAAAGAATTTATCACACGAATAATCAATTCGTTCGAACTTGCTTGGTAGTGAATTGGGAACAAGAAGAAAAAGAGGGGGCTCGTGCTTCCCTTGTTGAGTTAAGAACAAATGATCTGATTCGGGATTTCCTAAGAATTGAGTTAGTAAAATCCACTATTTCATATACAAGAAGAAGGTATGAGAAGACAAGTGCAGGACCGATTCCCAATAATAGGTTAGATCACAACAATACCAATTCCTTTTATTCCAAGGCGAAGATTCAATCACTTGGCCAACATCAAGAAGCTATTGGTACCTTGTTGAATCGAAATAAAGAATACCCATCTTTGATTATTTTGTCGGCATCCAACTGTTCTCGAATTGGTTTATTCAAGAATTCGAAATATCCCAATGCGGTAAAAGAATCGAATCCTAGAATTCTTATTCGAGAAATTTTTGGGCTCTTAGGCGCTATTGTACCTAGTATATCGAATTTTTCTTCATCTTACTATTTATTAACACATAATCAGATCTTGTTAGAAAAATACGTGTTCCTTGACAATGACAATTTGAAACAAACCTTCCAAGTACTTCAAGGGCTTAAATACTCTTTAATAGATGAAAATAAAAGTATGTCGAATTTCGACAGTAACACCATGTTGGATCCATTCCATTTGGATTGGCACTTTCTCCATCATGACTCGTGGAAGGAGACGTTGGCAATAATTTACCTTGGACAATTTATTTGCCAAAATGTATGTCTATTTAAATCGCACATAAAAAAATCTGGTCAAATTTGCATTGTTAATATGGACTCCTTTGTTATAAGATCAGCCAAGCCTTATTTGGCCACTATAGGAGCTAGTGTTCATGGTCATTATGGAAAAATCCTTTACAAAGGAGATAGATTACTTACCTTTATATATGAAAAATCGAGATCTAGTGATATAACGCAAGGTCTTCCAAAAGTAGAACAAATATTCGAAGCGCGTTCAATTGATTCACTATCGCCGAATCTCGAAAGGAGAATTGAGGATTGGAATGAGCGTATACCAAGAATTCTTGGGGTTCCCTGGGGATTCTTGATTGGGGCTGAGCTAACCATCGCCCAAAGTCGTATCTCTTTGGTTAATAAGATCCAAAAGGTTTATCGATCCCAAGGGGTACAGATCCATAATAGACATATAGAGATTATTATACGCCAAGTAACATCAAAAGTACGGGTTTCCGAAGATGGAATGTCTAATGTTTTTTTACCTGGGGAATTTATAGGACTATTGCGAGCGGAACGAGCAGCGCGGGCTTTGGATGAATCGATCTATTATCGGGCAATCTTATTGGGAATAACAAGGGCTTCCCTGAATACCCAAAGTTTCATATCTGAAGCAAGTTTTCAAGAAACTGCTCGAGTTTTAGCAAAAGCTGCCCTACGAGGTCGTATTGATTGGTTGAAAGGCCTGAAAGAAAACGTAGTTCTGGGGGGAATTATACCTGTTGGTACCGGATTCCAAAAATTTGCGCAGCGTTTCCCACAAGACAAGAACCTTTATTTCGAAATAAAAAAAAAAAATCTATTCACGTCGGAAATGAGAGATATTTTGTTTCTCCATACAGAATTAGTTTCTTCTGATTCTGACGTAACAAACAATTTCTATGAGACATCAGAACCCTCATTTACTCCCATTTATACCATTTAAGGATATAGAAAGCATATAAAGCAAATTTTTTACTTTAATTGAAACTAGACTTTTGACCTTAGAATGCTAACAGGTCTTATTTTCTATTTTGTATTTTACTAAATAAAAGAAGTCAGTTAATTTATTAAGGCTATGTTTATATCATGTATCAATGGCCAATTCTGAGTAGAAGGTTCCATCGGAACAATTATTATTTATTTCAAGATATTTTGGCTCTTTCTTAATCTTCAAAAAGAAATCAATTCTGTAATGGTAAGACGAAAAAAAGAAAAAAAAAAAGGAAGTGTGGAAAAAATGACAAGAAGATATTGGAACATCCATTTGAAAGAGATGATAGAAGCGGGAGTTCATTTTGGTCATGGTATTAAGAAATGGAATCCTAAAATGGCCCCTTACATCTCGGCAAAGCGTAAAGGTACTCATATTACAAATCTCGCTAGAACCGCTCGTTTTTTATCAGAAGCTTGTGATTTAGTTTTTGATGCTGCAAGTCAGGGAAAAAGCTTCTTAATTGTTGGTACCAAAAAAAGAGCAGCGGATTTAGTAGCATCAGCTGCAATAAGGTCTCGTTGTCATTATGTTAATAAAAAGTGGTTCAGTGGTATGTTAACGAATTGGTCGATTACCAAAACTAGACTTTCTCAATTTAGAGACTTAAGAGCAGAAGAAAAGATGGGAAAATTCCACCATCTCCCAAAAAGAGATGTGGCAATTTTAAAGAGAAAATTATCTACCTTGCAAAGATATCTCGGCGGGATTAAATATATGACGAAGTTGCCTGACATTGTGATCGTCCTTGATCAGCAAAAAGAGTATATAGCTCTTCGGGAATGCGCCATTTTGGGAATTCCTACTATTTCTTTAGTCGATACAAATTGTGACCCAGATCTCGCGAATATATCGATTCCTGCCAACGATGATACTATGACTTCAATTCGATTGATTCTTAACAAATTAGTATTTGCAATTTGTGAGGGCCGTTCTCTCTATATAAGGAATCATTGATTAAAATTAAGAATAATAGTGAATTCTTAAGCAACTAGGTTGATTTATGGGATCATTTACTATTTTTTTTTGTTTTGCATAGATAAAAGAAGGGGAATATTGATATATATTATAGGGTATTGATATATATTATCATTTGATGTGATTTCTTGGTATCCTAAATATAAGATTAATACTTCAAGTTGCTGAGTTGAGAAAGAGATGGTTGAATCAAAAGAATTCCTTTTTTGAAGTTCCATTTTTATCAGAGGACAATATGAATATTACACCATGTTCCATTAAAACACTCAAGGGGTTGTATGATATATCAGGCGTAGAAGTAGGCCAACACTTCTATTGGCAAATAGGAGGTTTCCAAATTCATGCCCAAGTACTCATCACTTCTTGGGTCGTAATTACTATCTTGTTGGGTTCAGTTATCATAGCTATTCGGAATCCACAAACCATCCCAACCGACGGTCAGAATTTCTTCGAATATGTCCTTGAGTTTATTCGAGATTTAAGCAAAACTCAGATTGGAGAAGAATATGGTCCCTGGGTTCCCTTTATTGGAACTATGTTCCTTTTTATTTTTGTTTCGAATTGGTCGGGTGCTCTTTTACCTTGGAAAATTATAGAGTTACCCCATGGGGAATTAGCAGCGCCCACGAATGATATAAATACTACTGTTGCTTTAGCTTTACTCACATCAGGGGCATATTTTTATGCGGGTCTTAGCAAAAAAGGATTGAGTTATTTCGAGAAATATATTAAACCAACCCCAATCCTTTTACCAATTAACATACTAGAAGATTTCACAAAACCATTATCGCTTAGTTTTCGACTTTTCGGAAATATATTGGCGGATGAATTAGTCGTTGTTGTCCTTGTTTCTTTAGTCCCCTTAGTAGTCCCTATACCGGTCATGTTTCTTGGATTATTTACAAGCGGTATTCAAGCTCTTATTTTTGCAACGTTAGCTGCAGCCTATATAGGTGAATCCATGGAAGGTCATCATTGAATTGACTAATTTTGAAATAGTCTTTTTTTTAGCTTAGCCTGATTCATGCATGGTTGCAGATAATCCTCCTGGTTAGAAAACTAACTAGTTCAAAATGCGTATGAATATATAACCTAGAGTTGTAGGAGAGAGAATAGACTATATTACGGAATTGTTAAATTATATATGCATTCAGGGGGGGGGGAGGCGAAATCGGTTAGATCTATATTCTTAATGTCTATAAGACAGTCATCTTTTGTGTGGCTTTCTAAGGAAGATTTTGGAATTGGATTCCATAGAAAATAAGAAAATAGGAAAACAAAATAGAAGAAACAAATCTATATAGGATTTTATATAGGATTTTATTTATTTCTAAGTTAGATTAGATTCATTACCTAATCCGATATATAGAATTCCAGAATTGGATTCCATATCCAGTTCTATGCAGCATATTGTTATCCATTGTATATCTTGATTTGATTCCTATTGGATTTGGATTAGTTCGATTTCAATAGGGGTTCTTCCTGTATTTCGTCTTTCTTTTATTATGGATTAGATGAAGGGAGAAAAAAGGAACTCAAGGATATCGAAGAGTAAAAAAAGATGGAATGAAAGGGCGGTTGGTTGGAAAGAAAGAAAAATAGAATAATGAAATAATGATTAGAAACTAAAAACGAGATCTCGAAGTAGTTCGGACGATTTAGACTATCATTTCAATTTGTATTTTTTAGTTACTTTTACCCAATAGAGCTTAGAAGTTAAAAGTAATAATTTCTTGGTTGATTGTATCCTTAACCATTTCTTTTTTTTTTTTGACACGAGGAACTCACCATGAATCCACTAATTGCTGCTGCTTCCGTTATTGCTGCTGGATTGGCTGTAGGGCTTGCTTCTATTGGGCCTGGAGTTGGTCAAGGTACTGCTGCAGGACAAGCTGTAGAGGGTATTGCGAGACAGCCAGAAGCTGAAGGGAAAATACGAGGTACTTTGTTGCTTAGTCTAGCTTTTATGGAAGCTTTAACAATTTATGGACTGGTTGTGGCACTAGCGCTTTTATTTGCGAACCCTTTTGTTTAACCCTAAAAAAGAAAATAAGTCTTTTAGATTAGATACTTTTTTCTTTTTTTAGTAAATTGGTATTTGCTTCTGTAATTCCAAGTATACCAATACTTTTATTTATTATATTATTCCAGGAATTTTTTCTTTATCGGGACAGACAATACCCCGGGAAGGGTTGATTTGAGCATGATCAATTTAGGTAGAAGATATGCTCGCCCTCTTCCTTCCCATCCTTAGTTTAGGATAGTGGAAAGTCTTTTTCCTTTTATTTTAGGAATTTTGGGAACATTTAAACAAAAGACATCTTTCAAAAGGAGATCTTTCACAGGTCAAACGAGACCTAAGACTTAATCTAAAAGAAATTATTAGATTGAATCTATTTGCATTAAAAAAATTGCATTAAAAAAACCGATAAAAAAGGGGCGAGCGAAGTAAGTGATCAAAAAACTTTCTTCTTTGTTCGTCCTATCTATAAGAGGAGAGCGTATGAAAAATGTAACCCATTCTTTTGTTTTTTTAGCTCACTGGCCATTCGCTGGGAGTTTCGGGCTTAATACCGATATTTTAGCAACAAATCTAATAAATCTAACTGTAGTGGTTGGCGTATTGATTTTTTTTGGAAAGGGAGTGTGTGCGAGTTGTCTATTTCAAGAATAGATTGGATCTATCCGGCTGCACTTTAGAATATTTTTTAGTATTTTTGTTTTGGGATAAATAAGAAAAGGTGCACGATCTCCACGAATTACTTCTGAATAATTTCAGAAATCATATGGAAGAACCATAGCATTTCGGAACTCATTGGGAAATTTACTTTGATTCTCTATAGACCAATAATGTGAGACCATTAACACGGTTAAAGCTAAACTGCTTGAAGTCCAGGCAAAAAGGGGTACTCTTTCTACAACTATATTAGTATCGAAATGCTTTATTAGTATCCAAATGCTTTAAACGGGAAATAGCTAGTGTAGAATTTATCTGATATAGAACACTCATATCGATAAAAGGTTTGAACTATTTACTAGAGGGGCACCCTGCCCTTTTTCCAATGCCGAATTGACGACCTGTGTATAAAAAAATAGAAATTTTTGGATTTTAGGAAAGAAAAATAATTTTAGCAATTTTCATTTTCCATTTATTTACTTCGTTTTTCTTAATGAAATTGTTAACTAACAGAGCAAACACAAATAAAGAAACAACTTTGCTGACCATGATAGATTTTTATCTAGTCGGAAGAGTCCTCTTAATATTTATCTAGTCTTATATACGTTTCGGTATATTGAAATACAAAGAGAAAAGAGGATAGAGGATAGGCTCATTACATAAAAAAAAGATATGGAAATAACCATAATACATAGCAAAAAAGAAAAAAAGGAGCGTGAGAGCCAAATGAATCGAAAGATTCATGTTTGGTTCGGGAAGAGATCATAAAAGTTATAAACTTAATAGCAAGATAATCTACTTTCATTAAAAGATTTATTAGATAATCGAAAACAGAGGATCTTAAGTACTATTCGAAATTCGGAAGAATTGCGTAGAGGTACCCTTGAACAACTCGAAAAAGCTCGGCTTCGATTACAGAAAGTCGAACTAGAAGCAGATGAGTATCGGATGAATGGATACTCTGAGATAGAACGAGAAAAAGCAAATTTAATTAATGCTACTTCTATGAGTTTGGAACAATTAGAAAAATCTAAAAATGAAACCGTTTATTTTGAAAAACAAAGAGCGATGAATCAGGTCCGACAACGGGTTTTCCAACAAGCCGTACAAGGAGCTCTAGGAACTCTAAATAGTTGTTTGAATACCGAGTTACATTTCCGTACGATTCGTGCTAATATTGGTATTCTAGGGGCCATAGAGTGGAAGAGATAATTAAAATTTATTAGGTCTTGAACTTTTACTTTCGTTTAGAATTTAGGCATTATTTTTCCCCTTGCTTCCGAAAAAAAAAAGATTCAAGAAATACTAATGGCAACCCTTCGAGTCGACGAAATTAATAAAATTCTCCGCGAACGTATTGAACAATATAATAGGAAAGTAGGAATTGAGAATATCGGTCGCGTAGTTCAAGTGGGGGATGGGATTGCTCGTATTATAGGTCTTGGTGAAATAATGTCAGGTGAATTAGTCGAATTTTCAGAAGGGACTAGAGGTATTGCTCTGAATTTGGAATCCAAAAATGTTGGGATTGTATTAATGGGCGATGGGTTGATGATACAAGAGGGAAGTTTTGTAAAAGCAACAGGAAGAATTGCTCAGATACCCGTGAGCGAAGCTTACTTGGGTCGTGTTATAAATGCTCTCGCTAAACCTATTGATGGGAGAGGCGAAATTGTCGCTTCGGAATCTCGCTTAATTGAATCTCCTGCTCCGGGTATAATTTCCAGACGTTCCGTGTATGAACCGCTTCAAACAGGGCTTATTGCTATCGATTCGATGATCCCCATAGGGCGCGGTCAGCGAGAGTTAATTATTGGGGACAGACAGACTGGCAAAACAGCAGTAGCCACAGATACAATTCTCAATCAAAAAGGGCAAGGTGTAATATGTGTTTATGTAGCTATCGGTCAAAGAGCATCCTCCGTGGCTCAAGTAGTAACT